AAGTAGAGCACTAGTACTAGGCTCAGTTATTTGTAGCGAACTTTAGTTCATCGCAATCAAAGTCCAAATAAGAAGAATGGGGTTTTCTTTGGTGACATAAGTTCTATAGTCAGAATCAGAAGTTTCGGATAATGACTTTTTTGATTTTTATTTTCTCCAGATTTTTTATCCTACCCCTATTGATGATTAGAAATCAGGAACCCTCTATAAAATAAAGAGGAGAAAAGAGTGAATTCTTCTTTCCGCGGAATAGAATTGGGAAAATGAAAAGAATTTCATGTTCCCTTCCTTCTTACGTATTAATATATAGAATAATGAAAATCTATAATAGAAATGTTGCATATTTCTATATCTATATCTCCCGAGAACCTCCTTTTTTTTTACTAGAATCCCTGTTGGATCGGATTCTAACGAATCCTTAGGGAACTCGTAAGAAACTCTTTATTATAAGATAAGGACGGGAGAACAAGAATAAAAAAGCGGATTATCATACATCTATTTTGTGTAGAAAGATGAATAGGTACACTTATTTAGTTCTACATTCCTTGCACTTATTATATACTTATAATAAATATACTTATCATAAGATATATTTCTAACAAGTACAAATATTAAATCGAGGCACCTATTCTATGACAGATTTCAATTTACCCTCTATTTTTGTGCCTTTAGTGGGCCTAGTATTTCCGGCAATTGCAATGGCTTCTTTATCTCTTCATGTTCAAAAAAACAAGATTGTTTAGATCCGATGGGATCAAATCTCATCAATTTATTTTAACACTTGGACTTGGATCATAATACAGATATCTTTTAGTGGAATAGGGTACGGTACGACATGTGACTCCCTCCGAGCACAAATAAAAAAGCTGTTATTGTTATGCATGCAGATCCATGATATATGGATAAATGCATGTATATTATATGTGGGTATAGCTGTTTTTGTTTTCAAATAGATCAGCGAATATCTGAAATAGAAAGTCAATGTATCTATATGTATGTAGATATACATAGTGGGATCATATGAAGGGGATGTTATTATTTTATATCTAACCAATTCGATTAATTACTCCTAATGGTTTACATCATAATAGTGCTAGTTGCTGAGAGTTACTTCGGGATCAAAACAAAAAAAAGTAAAGTCAAATTCATTTGGCTTATTCTATTATCTCAATTGCAATAGAATGCAACTGGATCGAGTATGAACTGGCAATCCGAACGTATATGGATAGAACTTGTAACGGGGTCTCGAAAAACAAGTAATTTCTGCTGGGCCTGTATCCTTTTTTTAGGTTCACTAGGATTCTTATTGGTTGGAACTTCCAGTTATCTTGGTAGAAATCTGATATCCGTATTTCCCTCTCAGGAAATCCTTTTTTTTCCCCAAGGAATCGTGATGTCTTTCTATGGGATCGCTGGTCTGTTCATTAGTTCCTATTTGTGGTGCACAATTTCGTGGAATGTAGGTAGTGGTTATGATCTTTTTGATAGAAAAGAAGGAATAGTGTGTATTTTTCGTTGGGGATTTCCTGGAATAAATCGTCGCATCTTCCTTCGATTCCTTATGAGAGATATCCAGTCAATCAGAATGGAAGTTAAAGAGGGTCTTTATCCTCGTCGTGTCCTTTATATGGAAATCAGAGGCCAGGGAGCCATTCCCTTGACTCGTACCGATGAGAATTTTACTCCACGAGAAATTGAACAAAAAGCTGCTGAATCGGCCTATTTCTTGCGCGTACCAATTGAAGTATTTTGAAATGAACTGAAGAATGAATGCTTTCTCCGCATGAGGGAAGGAACTCAGGAATCCCCTTTTTAATATAACTGAAGTTTCTTCGGAACGTTTATTCGAGCAAAACATGTTCGATTCTATTTCCCCCGTTCCGTTGGTAATACCGTTGTGTTGTGGCCCATAGAATAAAGCAGGCGGACGAATACGGAACAACCATAATAAGAAGCTATTTTTATCCACCAAAACAAAAACTCTTTTTTTTACATATGGAACTAAACTCAATTCTTTCATACTAGTAACAAATCTAATAAGTATGTATTCATCACACATATCAGAACATTTCGGAATACAGTACAGAATTCATCTTTTTATTTTTAGGACCAATATTTTGAATTGATACGTTAGATACAGATGGATCGTATCTCGTAAATTATCTCTCTTTCATCAATCGATGTTTCTTTTTTTTTATCCTTTCTTTTGCTCCTTGATGACCAAACGATTGGATCTCTCATAACTATTCAATTTCTCCCTTGTTTTGCCACCCATTTCGGATTTCATCATCAATATTCTTCAGAAATATCCCCTCAATTATTCCTGGGCTGTGGGTAGCCAGTGAAACATTTCGAAATAATTGATTGATCCAGGGGGAGTTCTTTCGTCTCGAAATCCGAATAATATTCATTACTTCAAGTGGTTTTTCGGGCATTCATCGAAAGGAACAAATGAAGATACAATTGGTTCGAATTTGACCAATTGAGATATCTGGGAACTTGATTATTTCTTCATTCGAAACGGACCTTTATTCTATTTCTATATTCTTTCTAGATCCAAGGACTAAACAATTCAAAAAAAAAGAAGGAATAGATCCGATCCATAGGTTCCATACCTTGTTATAGAACTCATGCTTCATAGAAATATCGGATCAGATAGAGTCGGCGAATGAAGCAGTTTCATTAACAATTTACAGAACAGATTAAAAGTGCCAAAAAAGAAAGCATTGACTCCCCTCCCATATCTTGCATCTATAGTCTTTTTGCCCTGGTGGATCTCTCTCTCATTTAATAAAAGTCTGGAACCTTTAGTTACTAATTGGTGGAATACAAGGCAATCCGAAACTTTTTTGAATGATATTCAAGAGAAGAACGTTCTAGAAAGATTCATAGAATTAGAACAACTATTCCTGTTGGACGAAATGATAAAGGAGTACCCGGAGACACAGATACAAAAGCTTCGTATAGGAATCCACAAAGAAACAATACAATTGGTCAAAATGCACAATGAAGATCATATCCATATAATTTTGCATTTCTCGACAAATATAATCTGTTTTGCTATTCTAAGTGGTTATTCTATTCTGGGTAATGAAGAACTTGTCATTCTTAATTCTTGGGTTCAGGAATTCCTCTATAACTTAAGCGACACAATAAAAGCTTTTTCTATTCTTTTATTAACTGATTTATGTATCGGATTCCACTCGCCCCATGGTTGGGAACTAATGATTGGTTCGGTCTACAAAGATTTTGGATTTGCTCATAATAATCAAATTATATCTGGTCTTGTTTCCACTTTTCCAGTCATTCTAGATACAATTTTGAAATATTGGATCTTCCATTATTTAAATCGTGTATCTCCTTCACTTGTAGTGGTTTATCATTCAATGAATGAATGAAGAACTCATTTGATCTGCCGATATCAATCAAATCCGAATGTTACTTCGTACATAAACAAACCATTTTTAATCTGACTCACTCTTTATACTTCTACCCGTCTAAGGGATTCCCCCTCCAGTACAATGGCAGAATCGTGGATAGGGAACTATACTAGCTACCTACCTAATTTATTGTAGAAATTTCCGGGATCAATAATTGGACCATGCAAAATAGAAATACCTTTTCTTGGGTAAAGGAACAGATGACTCGATTCATTTCCGTATCGATCATGATATATGTCATAACTCGGACATCTATTTCAAATGCATATCCCATTTTTGCGCAGCAGGGTTATGAAAATCCACGAGAAGCAACTGGGCGTATTGTATGCGCCAATTGCCATTTAGCTAATAAGCCCGTGGATATTGAGGTTCCACAAGCTGTGCTTCCTGATACTGTATTTGAAGCAGTTGTTAGAATCCCTTATGATATGCAACTGAAACAAGTTCTTGCTAATGGGAAAAAGGGGGCTTTGAATGTGGGGGCTGTTCTTATTTTACCCGAGGGATTCGAATTAGCTCCCCCCGATCGTATTTCTCCCGAGATGAAAGAAAAGATAGGCAATCTGTCTTTTCAGAGTTATCGCCCCACTAAAAGAAATATTCTTGTGGTAGGTCCTGTTCCTGGTCAGAAATATAGTGAAATCGTCTTTCCCATTCTTTCCCCGGACCCTGCTACTAAGAAAGACGTTCACTTCTTAAAGTATCCCATATATGTAGGTGGGAACAGGGGAAGAGGTCAGATTTATCCCGATGGGAACAAGAGTAACAATACAGTCTATAATGCTACAGCAGCAGGTATAGTAAGCAGAATAGTACGTAAAGAAAAAGGGGGGTATGAAATAACCATAGCTGACGCATCGGATGGACACCAAGTGGTTGATATTATACCTCCAGGACCAGAACTTCTTGTTTCAGAGGGTGAATCTATCAAGCTTGATCAACCATTAACGAGTAATCCCAATGTGGGTGGATTTGGTCAGGGAGATGCAGAAATAGTACTTCAAGATCCATTACGTGTCCAAGGTTTGTTGTTCTTCTTGGCATCTGTTATTCTGGCACAAATCTTTTTGGTTCTAAAAAAGAAACAGTTTGAGAAGGTTCAATTGTCCGAAATGAATTTCTAGATCCACGGATTCATCAAGTTGGTAAAAAGAGCCGAATTGTTGTGATCGATGCAATTATGTATGATTCAAAAAAATCATGGAAAATGTTTTGCTTGCTTTGTTTATACTGTTTTTCTGCGAGATGCCGGAAATTGCTTGTATCCCATTCCTAGCAATAGTATGTATATTGCGAAGAAGACTACTTGATCCCCCCTTCTTTTTTTCAATCAAAATGGGAGTGTTGTGACTATGTTAGGCCTCCCATTGGCAGATTGTAAATGCCATGTAATGCATCAATAGTTTTTTTGTACCTAAAAGAATCGAATTCTAATAGATAATAGGCATAAGTAGGAGGAGAATACACGCGGATAAATGAAAGGAACAAATGATTCTAGTAGGGATTACTCGTCTTCCTAATCTTCCACACAAGAAAAGGGTGGAAAATTCCTTTTCTTGT